AGACAATGGAAATAAATAAGATTCATAATATCCTTCTTCCTGATACTGATTACCAAGAGTTTGAACAGAAAATAGATCCATTTGACAAAAAAATATTTTCAACAGAAATTAGTCATTTATTTACTTTAATCAGTAAATTTGATAGAGAATCAGGATCGAGTTTAAATTTGAAGGGCCTTTCTTTATTTTCAGAAAAAGAACAAGGAAGAAGTGGTTCAGAAAATGAAGCAAAACTTCTAAAAATTTTATTAAATGCAATTCTAACTGGCCTTAATGGTCACAAAATAAAACAAAAATCTTTTGGAATAAAAGAAATCAGTAAAAAAGTCCCTCGATGGTCATACAAACTTATCACCGAGTTGGAACAACAGTCGGGCGTAGTTCAAGAAGGCTTACCGGTAGGACATCAGATTCGTTCAAGAAAAACTGACGATATAGTACTTTTTACTCCTAACAAATGGAATGCTGATAATTTTGATCAAGTAGGCCTGGTATATACGATAGAATATTCGCAAGAATCGGATTTTCGTCGAGACATAATCAAAGGTTCTATGCGTGCTCAAAGGCGTAAAACTCTTATTTGGAAACTGTTTCAAGCAAATGCGCATTCCCCACTTTTTTTGGACAGAAGAAAAAAATCCCCCTTTTTTTCTTTTGATATCTCCGAACAGATGAAACTTCTTTTTAGAAATTGGATGGGTAAAGGGGCAGAATTAAAAGATTATACAGAAGAACAGACAAAAAGAAGAGAGAAACAAGAGGAGAACAAAATAAAGGAAAAAGCAGAAATCCCGGAAATATGGGATTTAGTTCCATTTTCGCAAACAACAAGAAGTTTTATATTACTAATTCAATCGATGCTTAGAAAATATATTATATTACCTTCATTGATAATAGTTAAAAATATTGGGCGTATCTTATTATTCCAACCCCCTGAGTGGTCTGAGGATTTACAGGAATGGAAGAGAGAAAAGCATATTAAATGTACCTATAACGGTGTTCAAGTATCAGAAAAAGAATTTCCCGAAAATTGGTTAACAGAAGGTATTCAGATAAAAATACTATTTCCCTTCTGTTTGAAACCTTGGTACAGATCTAAGCCTAAGTTGCGGCCCTCTTATAGAGGTCTAAAGAAAGAGCAAAAAAAAGATAATTTTTGTTTTTTAACGGCTGGTGGAATGGAAACTGACCTTCCTTTTGGTTCTCCCCGAAAAAGAACTTCCTTTTTTGAGCCCATTTTTAAGGATTTTCTAGCTCTAAGAGTTTTAATAAGAAGAACCAAAAATTTTCTACAAGGCTCAAAAGATACAAAAAGGGGGTTTATCAAAAACGTTTTATTTCTGTTTCTAAAAAGAATAAAAAAAGAGCTCTCAAAAGTAAATACAACTCTATTATTTAGATTGAAAGAAGTATATGAATCCGGCGAAACTAACCAAGAAAAAGGTTCTATAATCAGCAATCAGACAATTCACGACTCGTTTAATAAAATTCGATCTAGAGATTGGACAAATTATTCACTGAGAGAAAAAAAAATTAAAAATCTAACTGATAGAACAAGCACAATCAGAAAGAAAATAAAGAGTATTACAAAAGAAAAAAAAAAAGGAACTCCAGGAATAAATAGTAGTCCTAATAAAACAAGTTCTAATGTAGAATCGCCAAAAGATATTTGGCAAATATTAAAAAGAATAAATACTCGATTAATCTGTAAATTACAGGTTTTTCTAAAAATTTTCATTGAAAAAATATACATAGATATCTTTCTATATATCATTAATATTGCCAGAATGTATACACAACTTGTTCTTGAATCAACAAAAAAAATTATTCAAAAACAAAAATATAAATACATTTACAATAATGAAACAAACCAAGAAACAATTAATAAAACAAATCAAAATACAATTCACTTTATTTCGACTATAAAAAAGTCACTTTATAATATTAGGAATAGTAAGAAAAATTCACATCTTTTTTTTGACTTATCCTCCTTGTCGCAAGCATATGTATTTTACAAATTATCACAAACCCGAGTTATTAATTTGTATAAGTTAAGATCTGTTCTTGAATATCATGGAACATCTTTTTTTCTTAAGACTGCAATAAAGGATTCTTTTGGAACACAAGGAATATTTCATTCCGAATTAGGGCATACGAAATTTCCAAGTTCTGGAACGAATCAATGGAAAAACTGGTTAAGAGGTCATTATCAATACAATTTATCTCAGATTAGATGGTCTGGATTAATACCACAAAAATGGCGAAATACAATCAATCAACACCGTATAACTCAAAAAAAAGATTTAAAAAAATGGGATTCAAAAGACCGATTACTTCATTACAAAAAACAAAACGATTTTGAAGTATATTCATTACCAAACCAAAATAAAAAAGATAATTTTAAAAAATACTATAGATATGACCTTTTATCATATAAATCTATTAATTATGAAAGGAAGACGGACTCATATATTATTTATGGATCACCATTGCAAGTAAA